GAATAATAAAAGAGAGACGAGGCACCTTGAAATAAAAAATTGTTCCGATGGAACCTTCTCTTCTACCGGAGATTGGTCGTTTATAAACGAGCCAAGCCTTTCTATTCATAATTTTCTTTATTACATTAATTTATTAATTCTTTTATTTATTTAATTATTTTATTTATTAAGTAGTTAACAAATCAAACATCAAACAAATAGTAAAAAGGACGAATCCGCTTTCTCTTTCTTATGCTAAGTTAAAAATCATTAAATCCTATAAAAGATCGATCTGATGTACTATATAAATTCTTTGAAATGCAAGAATCAAAAAATTTTCCGTGGTGGAAGAAAATATCTCTCATTTCCATTTCCCCACGAAGAAATTCTTTTTTTTTTTTCAAAAAGAATGTTGTTATGCTGCCTTGAAGAGGGTACTAATCCTTTGAATCCGGTTCCGGCGGGTATCATATTCCCTAAAACAACGTTCTCTTTCAGTCCTTTCATCCAATCAATACGGCCCCGAAGAGCGGCTTTTGCTAAAACTCGAGCAGTTTCTTGGAAACTTGCTTCGGATATAAAACTTTGAGTATTCAGGGATGCTCTTGTTATTCCCAATAAGATGGCTCGATAGTAGATCGCTTCTTCTAAAGCGCGTCCCGTTCGTTCCGCGCGTACCAATCCAATGAGTTCCCCCGGTAAAAAAATATTAGACATTCCATCTTCTGAAACCAAGACTTTTGATGTTATTTGACGCACAATAATTTCTATATGCCTATTATGGATCTGCACCCCCTGGGATCGATAAACCTTTTGTATCTTATTAACCAAAGAGATACGACTTTGCACTATAGTTAGTTCAGCACCAATCAAGAATCCCCAAGGAATTCCAAGAATTTTTGTTATATGTTCGTTCCAACCCTCAACTCTCTTTTCTAGGTTCATCGATATTGAATCAATCGAACGCACTTCTAACACTTGTTCTACTTTTGGAAGACCCTGCGTTATATCACCAGATCTCGATTTTTCATATATAAATGTAACTAAGGTATCTCCTTCGTAAAGGATTTCGCCATAATCCCCATGAACAGTTGCTCCTGGAGTAGCCAAATAAGGCTTGGCCGTTCTTATTACTATAGAATCAACGCGAACAATTAAAACTTGACCCGATTTTAGGGGTGGTCCCTTTTTGGATATACATACATTTTCACAAATAAACTGCCCAAGACTAACTATTGTGGACATGTCCTCACAATTATTATTATGATAAAAATGATGGAGAAAATACCAATTCAAATTGAATGGGTTCAAAACAATCTTACTACATGGGCTGATATTATAAATTCTCCTATTTTCATCCATTAAATAAGATTTTTGAAGTACTTGAAAAGTTTGTTTTAAATTGCCAAGCTGCAAATATTTCGCTACCGAGGTCTGATTATGAGTTATTAAAGGATAAAATGATGAATAAAAATCCGAAATTTGAGGGGCTGTTCCTAAAGGGCCCAACAAATTCCTAATTGAAATTAGAGGATCTTTTTTAATGGATTCTTTTATCCCATTGTAATTTTTTACATCGTTGACTAGACCCATGCAAAAAGAATTAGATGATGACAAAATTATCAAAAATTGGGATTCCTTATTTCTATTCAACAGCATACGAATAGTTCCGTGGTTTTGGATAAATGATTGCTGAATCCTTGCTTTGGAATAAGTGGAATAAAATGGATTTTTATTGATACGATCTGAGCCATTATCATAGATCAATCCGGAACCCGACGGATCATTCCTTTTTCTGATATACAAAATATGTGATTTCACTAAGTCGATTCTTAAGAAATCTCGAAGCAGCCCTTTTGTACTTACTTCAACAAAGGAAGCGTGGGCCTCTTCGACGGAAGAACTTTTGTTGTCTTGGTCCCAATTCAAGACTAAACAAGTCCGAACTAGTTGAATACTTGTGTCATAGATTCTCCAAGTTGCTTTGCCATTTCCATAAAGGATATAATTGACAACTCCAAGTTGCATATTATCCTTTTCTCGAAAGGGATCCTGGGGGAAGAGTGTTACTAAATTTATACCGTCCGCTATTTCATATGTGCTTACGGGTCGAACCAAAACAAAAAACTTTTTTTTGCTAGGTGTGATCCGTTGGACATAGATCCAATTTTTCAATTGTTTTGATTTCTTAAAATTTGTTTTTCCCGCTCCTGGTGGTATCAAGATACCACTGTGTCGAGATATTTTATCTTTTTCTCCAGGAAAATGGATACCTCCGGAAAATATTTTAAGTTCAATCTTTTTTTTTTTTTTCTCCACTCGGACCAATCCGCCCATTTGGCTTCTTGTATTTAACGTGATTTGTGTATTTACTCCAATGAGACTATAGTTCCGTACCATTATAGAAGAGGATTCGGATAAAATATGTACTTCCTCGGGAATGAAAAAAAATTGATCTACTTTCATTTGGTATTTTTGCTTAAACTTTTTGACCCCGCCATATTCAATTACATTTTCTTTTTTGATGATTGAATGCGCCCCTACCGTCCCATATTTAGTAATTCCTGAATAGTTTCTTCTGTATTGAGAATCGTCGAAAAAAGCAAGAATACTCTTTCTACGGAAAATCCCATTTATGGGTATTTCAATCGAGATACCTGAACCGGGATATGGGATGAATTCTTTCTCTTGTTCTTGAATTGATTGGACTGGAATAAGAAATCTATTTCTTCGCCTCTTTGCCAATAAATACGAATTCTCTCGGCGAATAGTGGAATATATGAAATGATAATGCCCAGTCCCTACGATTCGATTTAATTTTGAATAATCAAAAAAAATATCTTCTTTTTTATCAAAAAAATCCGAACTCAAAAATTTGTGTCTTTCTTGATCATCATTTACTGAGAAGCTAGAAATATATCTTCTTTCGGTAGAAGTAGAAATAGAATGAATGTTTATTTGATCTTGATCCTTGTGGAGCAAAAAAGGAACTACATTAAATTTGCATGAACCCCCCGATAATATCCACAAGTGGCTTGTTTTGGGTAAAATATGTACATTACTATATTTAAATTCGGGCAAATGGTACACATCGGTACTCCAGTGCATTTCCCCCTCTAAGTCAGAATAAATATGTTTTCGAACCCTCTCTTTAAAACTGAAAGTGTATGTTCCCGCGCGAATCTCAGCAATCACTTGTTCTGATTTTACATATTGGCCATTTTGAACTAAAAGAAAACTTTTTGGTGGAATAGTTACCTCATGTAGAATATCCTCACTCTTAATAATTACATATAAGTCCATAGAACATAAAAAGGCAGGATGCCCATGACGCGTACGTGTAGGCTGAAGCAAGTCCTCATTGAATTGGATTTTGCCATTAGAAGGGGCCCGTACATGTTCTGCAGTACCCCCCGTAAATACTCCACCGGTATGAAAAGTTCTTAATGTTAATTGAGTTCCAGGTTCTCCAATGGATTGCCCCGCAATAATACCTACAGCTTCTCCCAACTCAACCAGGTCGCCATGAGTGGGACTCCGACCATAACATAATCGACAGATCCAAGATGTACTCCTACAAGTAAAGGGAGTTCTAATATATATTGGTTGTGTTCGAAAAGTTATGAATTGGGTGACAAGCCCAATCCCAATATCTTGATTTCGAATGGCAATGCATCGCGGACCCATATATATATTGTCTGATAATACACGACCAATTAATGTTTGGATAAAAACTTTTTCTGGCAGTGTCCTATTTCGAGGACTTGCAGAAATGCCTCGAGTAGTGCCACAATCTGTTCTACGTACAACAATGTGTTGAACTACTTCAACAAGTCTGCGCGTAAGATATCCAGCATCTGATGTTCGTACAGCAGTATCTACAACTCCTTTTCGGGCTCCGTAGCAAGAAATGATATATTCTGTTAAAGAAAGTCCTTCGCGTAAATTGCTTTGAATGGGTAAATCAATCATTTGCCCCTGGGGATCCGACATTAATCCTCTCATACCTACTAATTGATGTACTTGAGATGCATTTCCTCTAGCTCCTGAAAAAGACATTATATGGACTGGATTAAACGGGTCAGTCATCCTAAAATTAAGATTCATTTCTTGTCGCAAATATTCACTTGTAGCATACCATATCTCGATAGATTGGCGTAATTTTTCTACTGCGTGTACATTCCCAAAATGATGGTGTTTTTCCAAAATCAAACTTTGTTCTTCAGCATCTTGTACTAGCCATTCCTTAGAAGGTATTGTTAAAAGATCATCAATTCCTAATGAAATGGATATAGCAGTTGCTTGCTGAAAACCTAGAGTTTTTACTTGATCTAAGATATGCGATGTATATGCCATTCCAAAGTGATCTATTAATCTGCTAATAAGTCGTTTAATGGCAGTTCCGTCTATCACTTTATTGTGAAATACCAGATTGGCCCGTTCTGCCATATGTACCTCCCTATTCCAATGAGTTGGATTCGACAATGGGTTTGAGTCAATGATTGGAAAACTTCCTTTTCTCGATCTTAAATTGCACAGAAAGTCAGGTCAGGGACTCGAGTCCTAGTTGAACCGGCGAAACCCAAATTCCCCCCGCTCCGGTGTCTGTCATAGAATTTTTGAATTTAACGACCATATGATTAAGTATAGGTATCATATAAGCAGGCCCGACAAAAACCTTGGATAGCTTCTTCCATTTCTCGATAAAGAGAAATATGACCAATAGTGGTTCGGAGGTATATCCAAAGAATTTCTTTTTTTACACTTCTTATTATCAGATAGTGTCCATAAATCTCATAATAAGTACCCAAAGATTCATAGTGAACTTCGATGGGAGCTTCTCTTGAAGCAATAACGCGTTGATCTAGTCGCCACCGAAGCCACAAAGGACTATCTAAATGGATTCTTTTCTGTCGATAAGCCCCAATTGCATCATAGGAATTACAAAAAAAGAGTTCTTTTGTATACTTATAGTTCTTATTGTCAATTCTTTCATTTTTATAGTTTCTTTGATTACATGG